AAATCACCTCTTGAAAAAAAAAGGCCCTCGGGTCCAGACCCACAAATGAATAGGAAGCGAGGCGAGGGTCCTTCATTAAAGGGGGGAAAAGAGGGGTGGGGCTTTGTTCCGGGGGGGCCGCCTTGCGCAGCTTTAGAAAGGAGAGAATTTCAGAAAGTCATTCTCTCCAACCTTTTCTATCTATCTTTAGAAGTAGGGCGAGAGAAAGTCAATATGATATTTGCGTTGGTTTTTCCAACGAAACTAAGCACTTTTCTTCTTTCTCATTCGGAAGGCTCAGTCCCACACCCTGACTTCAATGATGGGAACAACCTCTGCACTCCGGCGCTCCACTGAACAACAGTTCTCCGCCTTACTATATTTAGAATAGTGGTCGATCCTTCGGGAGTTACATTCGTAACTTAATGTAATGTTATGTTCACGCGGTGATATTCTATCTTTCCAAGAGTACTACCCTGTACGTAGTCTATGTCTGGGGAGCATACTTGACAGGAGATAGACACAGGCGGTAGAGGGGTCCCCCACTTCGATTCCCGCCCCGTTAGCATCTACGATCCTAGATAAGGGATTAGTCCGTTAGGTCTTTTCGGTCCGGAGCCGGCTGGTAATGGACCTACTTACCTTGCTTGTAGACCTGCTGCGGAGCTAACCCTTGTTCTCTTGGTTTGGTGGTTGCTACCAAGACGATTTCTTTATGCCCATCAAAGGATCTCGAGATGCTAATCCACGAAAAACGATACGAGAAATTTGTATCATATACGGAACGAGGGCGACCCGTGTAAATACATCGGTTTCTTACTCGTGCAAAGGAACTCTTTCTTGGCAACTTGGACAACTTAGAACGATGTTTGTCCCGCATATCACTAGTAAGATCGGGATCTTTACAAAGGGCTTTATAAAGCTTTCGTCTCAATTCATATTTAGCCGCGAGCAATCTACGTTTGTGATCTCGTATATTTCGCTTCTCCGACATCTTACTGAGTTTCCCCCTCATCTTTTTGCAAAAAGCCGCTCCACGGTGGTAAAGTCTCATCTTGTGTGTTGGCCGAAGTTACAATAGTAACATTGAACCCTCGAATATGTTCGAAGATCTCGAAATGATCTTCCAGTTCGGGGGAGAATTCGCAAAATTCCGTTTCCATCGAGAATTGAATTGACCTTTCCCTTATTTCGACCGGAGAATCTAACAGAGACATTACTGTGGATATTCTTACCAAAAAATTAGACATTCCATGCCCTCGGAGAGTGCTTTGTCGTGCTAGGTCACTGACATATCCTTTTTTGTCTTTATTTGACCCCAAGAATGGATTGGATCGAAACGACTTTCCTGTTGAAGCCCTTTGTGTCTGTATTAATTTCTGACCGCACGGAATCTCCATAGCCAATTTTCCATTTTTGATAGAAGGTGCTGTCTTTGGTACTACTATTATTTTACACGATCCAGGAACTTCCATAACGTTGGCGTGATTCGGTTTGAGCAACAGATCCTGACGTGATACATCTTCGTAATGAAAATAGAGTGGAAACATGAGTTGATCCATAATGAGTATTAGATTGAAGTTCTCTTAAAGAAGACCGCCAACTCCTATCCCGAAGATAGAAAGCGCCCGGTCCTCTTCTCTTGTGTCGAAGTGTAGTGTAGTGTAGTGTGGTGAGGTTTTGCCTCACAGAAAGAGTGGGAGAAAAAAAGGAAGAATTTTCTTTCTTAGAAAAGCAGGAGATCATAGTCCTTGATGGCTCTTTCAAGGCGGCGAAATGGAACGCTTTGCCTTGTACCCAACTGGAGAATCTCCTTCAGATACAAAGCGTAAGTCCTTTGACTAAGCGACTTTCCCCTTGGAGAGAAGAGGAGCCCTCTGATCAGATTTCTCTTCGCAAGAAGAGAACCAGGGGAATAGCCGTCGTTCACAAGTGTGCTTTCTACATTCTTTTCTATTTGGATTTGAATGCGAACAACGGAGTTCAGCATTTCTTCTTCGTAATCTTCCCCCCATAAAATACTTCTCATCCGGTTAGTGAGCTCCGCTCTCCGGATGTTGTCATCTAGAAAGGGAGGGTGGAGTTCCGGAATAAGAGGGGGCTGGTTTAGGCCAGCTTCGGAAGCGCCTAGCGAGTTTGCCCCGCTCTCTAGGAGGGATGTCCAGCCAGAGCTAGAGCCAGCTTCGGAAGCGCCTAGCGAGTTTGCCCCGCTCTCTAGGAGGGATGTCCAGCCAGAGCTAGAGCCAGAGCCGGAGCCGGAGCCTAGCGAGTTTGCCCCGCTTTCTAGGAAGGATGTCCAGCCAGAGCCAGGGCTGGAAGGCCCGTTGGAGGGTACATATTCTACCCATTCCGGATCCTTATCCATATAGTGGGATAGTAGCTGCAGTTCAGAAGGGAGAATAGCAAATAGGGAATGAAGTAAAATAGCATCAAACAAGTTAGCATAGATCCTATATCCAAAAGTTACCAAGCAATAAAGACATATGAACCATTTCAGAATAGAAAGAGCCCGCTGTAACTTGGGCCTTGTTATATAGTAGAAAAATAGTTTCACTTCTAAATCCAAAGGGAGATAGAACCTAATAAGAATGAGGAAAAGGCATGACCAGAAGAATTGTGTGAAATAAGTGAATTTATCCAGTTGAGGCATTCTTGATTGATTGAGACAAAACGATTCCCTCAATACAGCTTAACTCCGTCAAGCCTGTACGAGTAGTGAAGAAGTATAGAGCACTTTGGTTGGTTGTTGACCAACGGAAAGCATGGGAGAAAAAAAGAGAGAACTCTTTCTTTTTTATTATGATTGGGCCCTGCGGTGGTAGAACCTCGTGAACCAGGCGTACTACTGAACTTGCTTTTCTTCTCTTATGATATTTCGAGTGCTACTTTCATTTCAGATACATTCAAATCCATTATTCTTTGTAGCCTGAAGAAGAAATATAGATTTTTAGTAGAGGAAGGACGTAGCTGGCACAATGAGGGAAATGAAGGCACTAGCAGATGCAGTTTTTGGAATAGATCGCTTAGCTCTACTTCTCAGTCAATCCCCTTTGTTCATGGCTTTGAATTTATTGTAATGCTTATATTTTATGTAAAGATCTCGATGACCGCTTAATTCATCTTTCCTTTCCCGCTCCTGAATGAGAAGTGGTTTTTTTTATTCCTGCGGTCTTGGCCTGAGAAAAGTGATCTCTGAAACTGAAATTCGACTGAAAAGTTACCAATAGAATAGGCTTTAGAGTAGCTCTTTCCAAATAGGTCGAGTAGCCATTTATAGAAATTGAATTAATTAAAAGGAGACAAATAGTTGGGATTCACACGCACAGCCTTATCCTATGAGTCCGCCTATGCTACGCGCCTGCCTTTGAGAGCCTTTCCGCTGGTTCCCTTCGTCGGCGTCATTGAACCTCGTTAGCATTTCGAAAAGAATTGGAGGCTCAAAACGAATGGTCAAAGGAATTGATGATTCGTGTTTAGTCTCCGATCTTCGCCTAGTCTTAGAACCTGCACTGTAGAGAGGGGAACAAGCACCTCTTTCTGCCGCTCTCCTCCCATATGTAGGTATTCCTGGAAGTGAGAACACTGCTGCCCAACTTATAACCCGGTCACTCCCCGTCTTCATCCTAGACGCCACTGGTACTATTCATCTATACTATATATGGATGACTCCCGCTTTCTCCCCAATGGAATGATCTGGACCCTTGCGAAAGGACCTCAAAATCCGACGACCTTGACTGAAAAGCTCCCAATTAGGTCAGTAGCTGGCCGAGTCGCTGATAGACCAAATAAGCACAGTAGCTGTTTAGAGCCGAAGGAGCTCTATTTGGGATTCTATAGCCTACGCACTTGCCTTTAGGGGATCGAAGTTGGATGAATCTCCAGTGGTTCCTTCCATCGGCGTCATCGAACCACGTTAGCAATCCAGAATAACTGGAAGCTCGAAACGACCGGTCAAAGGAATTGATCCGTTTAGTTCTGTTCTTCTCCTAGTTTTATAGCACACCCATGTTGAGGGATCTTTCCGACGCTAAGCGCGCTGCATCTCCTGTCCAACCAAGTGAAGAATATCTTGTCCAAGCTTGCATCCTTCTTCTGCCATTGGGAATGGAACATCTCTCCACTTGTAAGTGGTAGAAATTAAGGACTCTGTTGCAGGTTTTGGTTGATTAAAGAATCCTCTCAGAAGCCCATGTTTATTGTCAAAAACGAGACCTTTACGGGTCTGATTCTGATGGCTTGGCTCCTTGTACCGCCGTGCCCTCCAAATGCGTTATATTGGGCTTTTGACCTGATTTGTCAACAACGGGCCTTGGCGCCTTGGCTGCTGCTTAAACAGGACATCCTCTCAGAAGCCCGTGTATATTAGTCAAAGATGTGACTTTCACAGGTCCGCTTGCTCTTTGCCGTCAAATGGAAAGTTAGCTCATAGGGCTTTTCTGGTACTCTGCGGAAGATGCGTGAATTGGCCTGCTTTTTCCCTTTCATCAGTATGCGCGAGTTGCAGGGCTTCAAGCTGCTTTGACATATCGGGTGCAGGATGTGCTTCTATCCCCTTACCGAATTCTCTGTCATTTTCTGTAATATTTAGTGTTGTAAGATGTTGTAATAAATGTTATAGTTGAAAGAAATTCCACCTCTGACTTTTCTCATCCCTTAGCTCTTTGATGAGCTCTTCGAGAGTAATGAAATAGGCGTAGGCTCAATGACTCTTGAAAGTGAATATCGCTCGCAATGGCCACCCTGATAGTTGAACCCTTCAACGGAAAATTTCGTATGCTAGCTCCAATGAGTAGTAGAGGAAAGCTCGGCCTCAGTGCGTCCTACTTGTGTCGTGTTTTAAGCCTGCTATGCATCCTTGCTCCATCTACCATTCCTTACAATCCATTTCTGGTATGCCCGCTGCTTCGTCCAAAATTACTGACAATCCATCCTATCTTTATTGGGATCATACCCCCTTGGACTTTATTTAAATCCTATTTTTTTTATGTTTTAGGAATTATTCCCTGGGCTTTCAATGGGAC